TGGGATTCCAGGTATTCCTTACTCTGTACCGCCCTTTATTTGATATTCATGGGCAATTCGGATTAATATTTAAAGATATAATATATTACATTACCCCCCGGTTTCCCCTTATCAAACAAATTGAAATGATTGAAATTTTTCTATTTGGAATTGTGTTAGGTCTAATTTCTATAACTTTGGCTGGATTATGCATAACTGCGTATTTACAATACAAACGTGGCGATCGGCTGGACCTTTGATTAATTAAAATAAAATCCGATTGGTCGACTCCTTTCTTGAACTTTAATCCGCAAGAAATTCCTTTTGTTTCAGTTAGTGAAGTTATTTAGTAGAGTTTGACCTAACAAGAATGGAATCACGCTCTGTAGGATTTGAACCTACGACATTGGGTTTTGGAGACCCACGTTCTGCCGAACTGAACTAAGAGCGCTTTCTTAGTACAGGCTGTAAAGAAAGCTATTCTTTTTGTAACTCTACTACATCATATACCATATCATATACTATGATATTATAGTATCATACTTGCTGCTCATAGAAAAAGAAATAGGCAGGGATGACAGGATTTGAACCTGTGACATTTTGTACCCAAAACAAACGCGCTACCAAACTGCGCTACATCCCTTTCAATTGAGCTACAGTATCATTGTAAAGAATCCCCATCTTTGTTTCCATATCGATATTTCGATTTCTTTCATTGATTGGTCTCATTTTTTTATATAACTTTATTTTATATAATATATTAAATTAATTAATATATATAATAACAGAAAAAAATGATATATGAAATCAACCGTAAAAAAACGAATCAATTTCCGGAATGTTCAGGAAGGGGGGAATTTTTTTTATGTTTTAAGAAAAGTAAAGTTGAATGATTGTACATTTTAATTAGGAATTCCACCTATAACTAGAAGCGGTTCTTAACTACATATACCTTAAATACAGATACAATGTATTTCAATAAAAAATAAGGAGTATTTTCAATGCGAGATCTAAAAACTTATCTATCCACGGCACCGGTACTAAGTACTCTATGGTTTGGATCTTTGGCGGGTCTATTGATAGAGATCAATCGATTTTTCCCAGATTCGTTGATATTCCCTTTTTTTCAGTCTAGTTATTGACAAGAGGTAACGAAAATTTTAGTAATTTATTTTTTTTTTTTACTTTTTGTAACGAGAAGAGTTGAGTGAATCAAAAATAAAAAGGAGGTTCATGGCCAAAGGTGGTAAAGATGCCCGGGTAACGGTTATTTTAGAGTGTATCAGCTGTGTTCGAAAGAGTATTAATAAGGAATCCACGGGTATTTCTAGATATATTACTCAAAAGAATCGACACAATACGTCCAGTCGATTGGAATTACTAAAATTCTGTCCCTGTTGTTTCAAACATACGGTTCATGGGGAGGTAAAGAAATAGATTACATTTATTTCTATCTATATGTAAGTAAACCTGTCAAATACTAGCAAAAATAGAACATTATTATCATCATTAGATAATATAATCTATAATAATGTTCTATTTGTATTATATTTTATCTATATTATAATATAGATAAAATATAATACAAATAGAAAAAATAGAAACAAATCCTATTTATGAATTTGAATTAGGATTTCGGAATAAGGAATCAAAAAATTATGGATAAATCCAAACGACGCTTTCTGAAATCTAAGCGACCTTTTCATAGTCGATTGCCCCCGATTGGGCCGGGGGATCGAATTGATTATAGAAACATGAGTTTAATTAGTCGATTTATTAGTGAACAGGGAAAAATATTATCTAGACGAGTCAATAGATTGAACTTGAAACAACAACGATTAATTACTAGCGCTATAAAACAGGCTCGTATTTTATCTTTATTACCCTTTCTTAATAATGAGAAACAATTTGAAAGAACCAAGCCCGCTCCTAGAACCTTAAGCTTTGGAACCAGAAAAAAATAAGCTTATTCTTCAATTGAATCCAAATTACAATCCGAACGCAAACGCAGAATAATGTTTTTTTATTGAGCATGTTCTAAATATTTTAGAGTATGATATTTTAATCCTATGTTTTTATCATCCTAATTTCGTTTCTTTCGACTCCACTTTCCCGGAGAATAAACTCCGGGGAACGCCGTTTAAATAATTCCGCTGCATTTCTTCCAATCTCCTTATTTCATGATCTCATTGAAAATGATATAAAGACAGTTCCTATTTGATATAGCTATTTGCGCCAGTATTTTACGATTCAGAAACAACTGCTTCTTCTGCAGATCATATATTAATTTACTATAACTATGCGACGATACCCTATTCCCGCGAATGACTGCGTTTAACCGAAGGATCCACAAACGACGAAAATCCCTCTTTTGTCTATCTCTATCCCGATGAGCCGAAACCAAAGCTCTTATTTTCTGTTGAGTAATAGTTCGAGTAATCCTTGAATGAGCTCCTCGAAAGCTTGCTGCAAATAAACGAATTTTTGTTCTACGCCTCCGAGCTATATATCCTCGCCTAATTCTGGTCATTGCCTAAATGGAACTTGAATGAATAACTAATTAATTTTTTTTCTTTATAGTTATTATTTTCCCTGTCTATTAATAACAAAACGATTGTTCCAATGTATAAAATAAAAATTCCAACGATTTTTGCTATTATAACCCTTCCCTCCCGACCACCATATTTTTTTATTTTTTCCTAGGTATTTTACACCAAATTCTTAATTTGGATTAGTATTAGATGTTAGAAATATAGATAATCCATATATTCCATATCAAATAAATGGATAAACGAAATGAAAATGAAATGGTAGGTTCCATCGTTTCTATGGTTATTTATTAATTTATTAAATTAAATAATAAAACGGTAAGGTCCTCTCTATACACCGGAGCCACCCCCCCCCTTCATTTAACTAACATGGTTATTGGTCACTTGTACAGTTCACATTGCTCTACCTATGAATTATCTAGTACTAGATCTTTCAAAAAAAAAAATAAATTTGTTATAGTAACGGTATTTAATTAGGAAAGTTGGCTGGGTAGCTGATCCTGTTAGTCCGTTCGTTCTTGCAAGAATGCGAGCATAAGTTTAAATCAAATAAGGATTTCTACGCTTTAATGAAATAAGCATTTGCTACCATTAGAGAATTTGTTCTTATCGTAAATTGAGGTAAGTAGATTTACACCAATATAAAACCATAAATTTCATACATAAACAATTAAGGATTTAATAGATTAAATCTTTTTTTTGATTTCGTTATAGTGAATAGAGTTATTCGATTCTATCCGTACCGACTTTACTATTTTTTGATTTTGTCCTCAATTGCTATATAGGATTTGATAGGATTTGAACGAGTCGCACATACACCCTAGTACATGTTCCTCGGCGCTGAGGACATCCCCGAAGAGCGGGGGATTTTGTGACATTTCTGATTGGCTGTCTTGTATTTCTAATAAGTTGTTTAATAGTTGGCATGATGAATCATATCCATAATGGGCCGGTTTAGATCGATCCTAACCAGATAATTATGAATTACTTTTAGTTACTATAATTTTGAATTTAGTAAAAAGAGAAAATACCAAATCAGGATATTTGCGTGAAATACAGATTCATTTATCCGCCCTCCGCTACAAGATCAACAATTCCATGAGCTTGGGCTTCTGTTGCTGACATAAACACATCCCTTTCCATGTCTTCTGATACAACCCATAAGGGTTTGCCCGTTCTTTGTACATAAATCTCTGTCAGGGTTTCGCGCAATTTCAGAAGTTCTTCCGCTTCTAGGACAAATTCTACTGTTTGGGCCTCAAAATAAGAACTAGCAGGTTGATGAATCATTACCCTGATGATATGACATAACCAAAAGTTATTCTATTTTTTTTTTTGAGGGGGTGAAGAAAAAAGGGTAAATTGAACAACCGTACGGGCATCTTTTGCACGTTGCATACGGCTCTACAATGTAATTTATTTTTACTTTCCATCGAAGAAAGATAAAAACTATCAGACCTAGATCTGTAAATTTGCCATCTTTACTTTCTTTTCCAGAGCTAAAAAAACATAATATGATGGCACCGTTGCGTTATATATTTTATTTATTGCGTCTGTAAGCCGGCAATCCCAAAGTTTCTTTTCGATTCAATCAAAAAAAATAGAATAAGGGAAAAATAATTAATTATCTTTGTTTGCTTTATTTTTTTAGAATACTCTTTCATAACATAAAAATTGTTAATAGCCTCCCTGTGTGAAAACAAAAAAAAAGTTTCAAAGTTTGTGCCGCTGAAACAAAATCCCGATATATAAAAACGAAAATATTTTTGAATCTCATACTACTCTCTCGATACATAATCGAATGTTTTTGAAAAATAATAAAAATAATTTGCATATCGAATTCGAAGTGCCATGCTATTATTACTTAAATATTCCTATTTCATATGGAGAAGGCATAGTTTTCTTTTTTTTATCAAATAAAAAAACTCATTGGCGCCAAGCGTGAGGGAATGCTAGACGTTTGGTAATAGCCCCCCCGACCAAGAGAAAAGATCCCATTGAAGCAGCTAATCCCATGCATATTGTATGTACCGTTGGTCGCACAAATTGCATAGTATCATAAATAGCAACTCCGGGTATTACCCACCCGCCGGGAGAGTTTATAAAAAAAAAAAAATCTTTGGTATCATTTTCTATACTGAGATATACCATAAGACTAATAAGTTGATTTGAGATTTCACTATCAACCCCCTGGCCTAAAAAAAGGAGTCGTTCTCGATAAAGTCGGTTAATTAGGATTAAACTGTCTCCCTTCGAAACCATACATGCACCTTTTGATGCATACGGTTCCACAAAATTGGGGAAAAATCAATGTGTATTGTATATTTCCGCCGCTTTCTTTTTTCATAGCGGATTGTTTCTAACAAAGGAACTTTACTTTTTTATTGCTCACATATTTAAAAAAAGTCTGAGTGTTTTTCTTTTTCCCTATAATTCAAATAACAAATAAATAAACTTATCGAACTAACCTTTCATTGATGTATTCTTTTCACCGATATTCAATCCAAATCACGATGCTATTTTCTTGTTCCTGAGTGGGACTCTTTAATATTTTTAGGTTTCTGCTCTACTCCGGGTAAAGAGCCGACCGATTTTGATTTGCATATGCATATATAGGACAAATGCTCCTAATACCATTACCGTTTCTTTTTTCGTTGCTACATACACAACCTTGCTTTTTTTTTTCAATTCATCATATCTTCTGCCAATCTTATGCCAATCGTCATATTACTCGATTGATTAAGATATCTCCTATGGAGACCATTCAAGTGAAAATCATACAATACATATTCATTCGGGTTTTCTAAACGGAGCCTGGATACTTATTGGTTCATCCAAGTCAACCATAAATTATTGGAATGGTAATTGAGAATCTTAATCCGAACCCCCCCACAACACAAAAAAAGGGATCTAATTAATTGTACTTCACGCTTCAATTTTTTGATGATTCAATTAATCATTTTACATTTTAGGGTGAAACAAACATAGGATATCTCGGAAAGAGAACGGGGAAATCCCATATGACCCAAAATATCTGACAAGCCGCACTATATGTCAATCCAAGTGGAATATGCCTCTCCGGGAAGTCGAAAGGGTACTCTTGGAACACCAATAGGCATGTGAAATAAAAAAAGAAGGACTTTATTTTACTTTGATGTGGAAACGTAACAATGGGTTGATTATCTTCATAATACGAATATCTTATATATCTTAATACGAATATCTTATATATTATCATAATCATAAAAAAAATGTAGATTCGAAAAGTTTAATCGAAAGAAAAAAAATCAATCGAATAGGCGGGTCCTTTGAAAATCCGATGGGACATAGTTGCTCATATTAAAGTGGTATTAACACCCGATTGCGTATTGATACTTATCGGGTATAAAATAAATCTGTTTCTCTTTGTTCCTACAAATAGAATTGTTTGGTTAGTAGTAACATAATGCCAATAGAATAGAAAAAGCGAAATCCCTGTTTCGCTATAATCTACTGAAAGCAACTAGGTCCGTAGTTTTTTCCAATGCAATAAAATTACATTTTTTCTTTGATTAAAGTAAGGGGTATTTCCATGGGTTTACCTTGGTATCGTGTTCATACCGTCGTATTGAATGATCCCGGTCGGTTAATTGCTGTCCATATAATGCATACAGCTCTAGTTTCTGGTTGGGCCGGTTCGATGGCTCTATATGAATTAGCAGTTTTTGATCCCTCTGACACAGTTCTTGATCCAATGTGGAGACAGGGTATGTTCGTTATACCCTTTATGACTCGTTTAGGAATAACCAATTCATGGAGTGGTTGGAGTATCACAGGGGGGGCTATAACGAATCCGGGTATTTGGAGTTATGAAGGCGTGGCAGGGGCACATATTGCCTTTTCTGGTTTGTGTTTCTTAGCCGCTATTTGGCATTGGGTCTATTGGGATCTAGAAATATTTTTTGATGATCGTATAGGAAAACCCGTTTTGGATTTGCCCAAAATCTTTGGAATTCATTTATTTCTCTCAGGGGTGGCTTGCTTTAGTTTTGGTGCATTTCATGTAACTGGACTGTATGGTCCGGGAATATGGGTTTCTGACCCCTATGGACTAACAGGAAAAATAGAACCCGTAACTCCGGCGTGGGGTGTGGAAGGTTTTGATCCGTTTGTTCCAGGAGGAATAGCTTCTCATCATATTGCAGCCGGGACATTGGGGATATTAGCGGGCCTATTCCATCTTTGTGTCCGCCCGCCTCAACGTCTATACAAAGGATTACGTATGGGAAATATTGAAACCGTTCTTTCCAGTAGTATTGCTGCTGTTTTTTTTGCCGCTTTTATAGTTGCTGGAACCATGTGGTATGGTTCAGCAACTACGCCTATTGAATTATTTGGCCCCACTCGTTATCAATGGGATCAGGGATACTTCCAGCAAGAAATATATCGAATAGTTGAAACCGGGCTCTCCGAAAAAAAAAGTTTATCGGAAGTTTGGTCTAAAATTCCCGAAAAATTAGCCTTTTATGATTACATCGGTAATAATCCGGCAAAGGGGGGATTATTTAGAGCGGGTTCAATGGACAACGGAGATGGAATAGCTGTTGGATGGTTAGGACACCCCATCTTTAGAGATAAAGAAAGGCGCGAACTTTTTGTACGTCGTATGCCTACTTTTTTTGAAACATTTCCGGTTGTTTTGATAGACAGAGACGGAATTGTTAGAGCGGATGTTCCTTTTAGAAGGGCGGAATCGAAGTATAGTGTCGAACAAATAGGTGTAACTGTTGAGTTTTATGGTGGCGAACTCAACGGAATCAGTTATAGCGATACTGTTACTGTTAAAAAATATGCTCGACGCGCTCAATTGGGTGAAATTTTTGAATTTGATCGTGCTACGTTGAAATCTGATGGGGTTTTTCGTAGCAGCCCAAGGGGTTGGTTTACTTTTGGGCATGCTTCCTTTGCTTTGCTCTTTTTCTTCGGGCATATTTGGCATGGTGCTAGAACATTGTTCCGAGATGTTTTTGCTGGTATTGACCCAGATTTGGATGCTCAAGTTGAATTTGGAACATTCCAAAAACTTGGAGATCCAACTACAAGAAGACAGGTAGTCTGATACAACACTTTTTCGCTTCTATTTAATTTTATTTGGGGCAGTTGACATAGGCAGGGTATCATAAATTGATTTGAACCATTGTCCGCTCTGCTCTTTCTTTCTCCGTGAAACAATCCAAATAAATATAATTTATTTAGGTACGGAAGCTATAATTGTAAACTACGATTGAATTTATGGAAGCATTGGTTTATACATTCCTTTTAGTCTCTACTCTAGGAATTATTTTTTTCGCTATCTTTTTTCGAGAACCGCCTAAAGTTCCAATAAAACAAAAAAGATGAAATTATTTTTAATTCTCTCAATTGAAGTAATGAGCCCTCAAGAGGGCTCTTCAACTAGTCCCCGTGTTCGTCGAACGGATCTCTTAGTTGTTGAAAGGGCTGCCCAAAGGCGATATATAAGGCGTACCCAGTAAAACTTACAAGTAAACCAGATATAGAGATGGCAACTAGGGTTGCTGTTTCCATTGTTATATAATTTCAAGATTGCAATAGATCTATGATAAGATTATTTACAACGTAATGGTATACAAAGTCAACCGATCTTAATCAATACACTAGGATTTATGGCAACACAAACCATTGAGGTTAGTTCGAAATCTGTTTCAAAACGAACTAACACAGGATCGTTATTAAAACCATTAAATTCGGAATATGGTAAAGTGGCTCCCGGTTGGGGAACTGCCCTTTTGATGGGTGTTGCAATGGCTCTATTTGCAATATTCCTATCTATTATTTTGGAAATTTATAATTCGTCCGTTTTACTGTATGGAATTTCAATGAATTAGATTCATAAGATTTACGAGATCTTAGCTTTGCAATACAAAGAGAATCATTTATTTAGGTCTTGAATTGATAGTCTATGCTATTTTGGTAGTTTGACCGTGGAATTTTTTTATGTACTGTATTTCTGGAATATGAGTGTGTGACTTGTTAGAATGGCTTCTATTGATAATACAGAGAATGGGTCTGTCATCTTTAGAGATGGTTCTACCTCGTCGGATATTTATTGATTCTAGTATCTGGAACACGGAATATATATATGAAATAAATCAATAAATATTGGAACTATGATTCATACTGAATATTCATACCTTACGACTGGACTCCAACAAATTTTCAAAAAAAAAAAGAAAGAACATTATAAATTCAATGGATGGTTTTTTTTTATTCTTTCAAGCGTCTTTTTTTTTATGCGATGCGCTTATTTTGTACAAAAAAATGTGTTCTTTTATTTTTAGTCATTCATTAGATCGATTCAGTGACTAAGTGATGATCTTGTGGTTTTTACTCATGGAATCTTGGTCTTAGCTTGGCTTGGAGATTTTATTGAATCACGGTAGTTCTAGTATGAATCTGAGGTTTCAGTCGATTCATAGAGTCCTAACAAGATAAATTCCTATCAATATCAATAATAAAGAAAAGAATAGTAAAACCAGCAAAAAGACTAAATCAAAGAAATAGGTAAAGAGAAAATTCAAGACGCCTGTAACGATCAACATATGAATGAGCCAACTTGATATTGTGGCATTATCATCACAAAAAAAGAGCTTTCGTATTCTTTTTTTTTTCTCGAAAAATATAAAAAAATAGTAGGATTCATAAGTTTTAAATAGTTTATTACATATACGTTGCAATCAGTATTGAGGTGTTTCTGCTTGAGCTGTACGAGATAAAAGTCTCATATACAGTTCTAAGAGAGGGAGTTTCTTTAGTTTACCTATCTCAATAAAATCTATGATTGGTTTGAAGAACGTCTCGAGATTCAGGCGATTGCAGATGATATAACTAGTAAATATGTACCCCCTCATGTCAATATATTTTATTGTCTAGGAGGAATTACGCTTACTTGTTTTTTAGTACAAGTAGCTACGGGATTTGCTATGACCTTTTACTATCGTCCGACCGTTACTGAGGCCTTTGCCTCTGTTCAATACATAATGACGGAAACTAAGTTTGGTTGGTTAATCCGATCGGTTCATCGGTGGTCGGCAAGTATGATGGTCCTAATGATGATCCTGCACGTATTTCGTGTATATCTCACGGGTGGATTTAAAAAACCCCGCGAATTGACTTGGGTTACAGGTGTGGTTCTGGCTGTATTGACCGCATCTTTTGGTGTAACTGGTTATTCTTTACCTCGGGATCAAATTGGTTATTGGGCGGTAAAAATTGTAACAGGTGTACCTGAAGGTATTCCTGTAATAGGATCGCCTCTGGTAGAGTTATTACGTGGAAGTGCTAGTGTGGGACAATTCACTTTAACTCGGTTTTATAGTTTACACACTTTTGTATTGCCGCTTCTTACTGCCGTATTTATGTTAATGCACTTTTCAATGATACGTAAACAAGGTATTTCAGGTCCTTTATAAGATCATCACTATTTGGTTTGGCATAAATAGTTTATCACTTGGTAGAGGAACAATAGGTTTTCATTGCTATAAGTGTGGATTATTGAAAAGAATAAGACATGTCTTTGGATATTTCTCTTCAACTCTTGTAGTTTAACTGTAGTTTATTTGATATGAATAGTTGAAGTGAATTTTCCGAAGAGAACAAAAAAATGGATTATGGCAGTGTGTGACTTGAACTACTGATTTGGCCGTGCAGACATACGTTCTTATCTATCTGCCACATTTTAATTCATAACTAAACGTGTTCTTGTTTCAACCATCGGCGTAATCTCGCGTAAGCCGGTTCGATTGAATATATTTCTATGATCTACAGTAGACCTAAGTCGGGTTGTGCATAGGCTTCGTAAGATCCAGTCTACTAAGTATATGGGATAGCATAATTAATATTTTTTATCTATGTTCACTAATAGTATGGAAATGCATTCATTTCTTTTGCATTGATTAGATTGATAACATTATCGGAGTGAAACAAAGGATCTAAAGAAGAACAGAGGCTACATTTTGTTAGTAACAAGTAAACCCTTTCCTTTGAAAAAGTATACAACTATACTTGACTTGGGTATAAACAAAAATCGAGAGGTTTGAGACGACCCAGAAAGCATTTTCTCATGATCAACTTTGTAAGCCTATTGGGGTGTTGAGTATTTACTTGTAACTTACTTGTAAGACCAGAGCGATAAACAGCTAGATTGTTGGAACTGTAGATAAAGAGATAGAATCTGGTAAAAGTTTTCTTACTTTATTACATATAAGCATTCCTATTTGTATAGATGTGTATAACAAATAATAGAATATTAATTTGAATAAAATTTCTTTTTTTTGATCCCCTGGATTCTTTTGCTCGAGCCGGATGATAAAAAATTATCATATCCGGTTCCTTCGAGGGGTAGATCTATCATATCACCTATCTCAATAACAAAAAAACCTGATTTAAATGATCCTGTATTAAGAGCTAAATTGGCCAAGGGAATGGGCCATAATTATTACGGAGAACCCGCATGGCCAAATGACCTTTTATATATTTTTCCGGTAGTCATTTTAGGAACTATTGCATGTAACGTGGGCTTATCGGTTTTAGAACCATCAATGGTTGGTGAACCCGCGAATCCTTTTGCAACTCCTTTGGAAATATTACCAGAATGGTATTTCTTTCCTGTATTTCAAATACTTCGTACAGTACCCAATAAATTATTAGGTGTTCTTTTAATGATTTCAGTACCCGTGGGATTATTAATAGTACCCTTTTTAGAAAATGTTAATAAATTCCAAAATCCATTTCGTCGTCCACTAGCAACAACTATATTTTTGATTGGTACTACAACAGCCCTTTGGTTGGGCATTGGGGCAACATTACCTATTGATAAATCCTTAACGTTAGGTCTTTTTGAAATTAATTAAATTGAAAAAAAAATTATATTAGATTATCTATTTGAGTGTGTATCTAGGGAATAAGGGCCTGTTTCAAACTTAATTTTCTCCCTAGATACATTTGTTCAATTAGATTCAGTATCTATTCCAAATATCAAATATATGGATTATACTAAATACTAAAGGTTCAAAACACCCTTCTAATTTTATAAAACGATAAAATAGATTTAAAAGCGATTTTGGGGGAAATCAATTTCGAAATGCTCTTCTAGAATATCCCATATCTGTTTTACATCTTCTATTCGAAAATGCTCTATTTTCATAAGATCTTCTTGACTTTTATTCAAAAAATCCAACAATGTATGTATATTTGAACTTTTAAGGTAATTATAGATCCTGGGGGGCAATTCTAATTGGTCAATGTAAATATATTTCAATGTTATTTTTTCTTTATTTATCCTTAGTTTAGTGAATCTATCATTAAGGGTAAAAAGCGGTAAAGTCATTTTGTATGTATTGTCCTCTAACTGTAAGTTTTCTTCTTCCACATGTAGAAAAGGTATAAATAAATCAATTAAGTTTCGGGAAGCTTCATGAAGTGCTTCTTTCGGAGTTAAACTTCCATTTGTCCATATTTCGATAAAAAGTATCTCTTGTTTTTCATTTCCATAGGAATGAATGCTATGATTAACATTTTGAACAGGCATGAATACTGCATCTATAGGATAATTTCCGTCTTGAAAATTATGTAACGTTTTTATACGGCATCTACGATTCCGCTCGATTTGTAATCCAATACAAAAATCAATGGGTTCTGTCAAACTAGCTATATACTGTGTATTATCAACTATTTTCACAAAAGGTGGCGAAATGATGTCTTGAGCAGTTACATACCTCGGGCCCCTGACACAAATAGATGCGTCCCAAGTTCCATACAAATTACTTCTCAATACAATCTCTTTCAAATTCATTAAAATTTCATGTACTGACTCTTGAATACCTACTACGGTAGAATATTCGTGTGGTATTTTCTCAGATTTTGCACGTGTGATACACGTTCCGTCTATTTCTCCAAGCAAAGCTCTTCGCATTGTAATGCCTATTGTATCGGCTTGACCTTTCATAAGTGGAGACAAAACAAAACGGCCATAATAAAAACGCTTATTGTCTACTTTTGATTCAACACATTTCCACTGTAATGTCCGAGTGGTTACTGTTACTTTCTCTCGAACCATAGTAATATTGTTTGCTCCGATCATTGAATCGTTTATTTCTCTTGAATTCTTTTCAATGTTTATTTTTACACACGTCTTTTTTTAGGAGGTCGACAGCCATTGTGTGGCATGGGGGTGACATCTCGTACAAAACTTAATAGCATACCACTTCTACGAATAACTCGTAATGCTGAATCTCTGCCGAGACCGGGGCCCTTTATCAAGACTTCCGCGCTTTTCATACCCCGTTCCACTACTACAGTATTAATGACGTTTTCTGCTGTGGTTTGCGCAGCAAATGGTGTCCCTCTTTTTGGACCCTTGAATCCACAAGTACCGGCAGAGGACCATGAAATTACCCGACCTCGTACATCTGTAACAGTGACAATGGTATTGTTGAAACTTGCTTGAACATGAATAACCCCCTTTTGTATTCTAGGTGTATTTTTAGATAAACCAATACGTCCATTCCTACGTGAACCGATTCTTGATATAGGTTTTACCATATTGTATCATTTCATAAATATGAATTGGTGAGAAATATATGGATATATCCATTTCATGTTAAAATTAAGGGTGCTCTTGGTTATATATATATATTTTTTCATTCTCTTATTTATTTATATTTAATTTATTATAATTTCGGGTCTTTGATTTATTTTTAGAAAGGTTATCCCTGTCTTTGTTTATGTTTCGGGTTGGAACAAATTACGAAAATTCGTCGTCGTTTTCGGATCAATCGACATTTTTCACAAATTTTACGAACCGAGGTTCTTATTTTCATATTTGGCATTCCTTACTTTAATTTGGAACCTGTTTTTTCGGTTGGACGAAATTTATTTATATTTATATATATTTTTCTTTTCAATTTATAACTTCAAATTGTGTCTTCACGACAGGTGAAATTTGAAAAAACAAAAGATCTAATCTTTTGAATCTTTGTTGTATAGTCAGTCTATAAATTATACGTCCGTTGGTTAAATCATAACGACTTATTTCAATTTTTATTCTATCGTCTGGCAGTATCAGTATAAAACTACTGAAAACATAACCTAAAATTAGATCTTCATTATATTATATACTTATCTAAACGAATCTGAAACATACTGTTGGAAAGTAATTCAATAAAACCCTCATGAGTCCATTTTGTTTTCTTTCATGCCAAGTAAAACTTAATTATTAAGTAATTCAATTAAAGTAAGTAAGAGTAGTGAAATGAAACAATTAACAACCTGTTTTCTTTTTTTTTTCACAAAAACTTCGTTTTTGATCCAATTTGGATATCAGATATAAATTACCATATATAATACAAAATTTCTCCGCCAATTTCTTCTAATCGAGCTTCTCGGTCTGTCATTATACCTTTCGGGGTAGAAAGAATTACAATACCTATACCACTTAAAATTCTAGGAATTCGTTGATAGTTCGAATATATTCGTAAACCGGGACGGCTAACTTGTTTTAAATTAAAAAAATTTCTTCTATATGGTTTTTTCCTATTTTTTCGATGTCGTAGGGTTGAAATCAAAAAATCTTGGTTGCTTTCCTCATGTTTTTTCACGTTTTCGATAAAACCTTCTCGTAAAAGTATTTTAACAAAGCTTTCGGTGATATTAGTCGATGCTATTCGAACCATTCTTTTTCTATTCATGTCAGCATTTCGTATAGAGGTTATTATATCAGTACTAGTGCCATTACCCATGATGAACAAATCCGAATTGATATATATACATGGTCATTTCTTTTTTTGTTTTCGTTTTTAAATTTTAAATATGGTGAAATATGAAATAAAGGCATATACGTGAAATAAAATTAACTAATTAATTTATTTCATTCAAATATCCTACTATAAATTATAATACCTCGGGAGCTAATGATATTATTTTAGTAAAATTTAAATATCTCAATTCCCTGGCAATTCCACCAAAAACTCGAGTTCCTTTTGGATTTCCTTCTGGATCAACGACAACCGCAGCATTATTATCATATCGTATTATTATACCATTTTCGCGTTTTAGTTCTTTACAAGTACGGATAATTACAGCCCTAACCACTTCTGATCTTTTTAAGGGCATATTGGGCATTGCGTCTTTGATCACAGCAAGAATAATGTCACCAATCTGAGCATATCGTCGATTGCTAGTTCCTATGATTCGAATACACATCAATTCGCGAGCTCCGCTATTGTCTGCTACATTTAAATGGGTCTGAGGTTGAATCATAATTTTTAGAATCCCCTATTGCAATCAAAGTATTTTTTTAGTTATCCATTTCTATCGTTAAATAATGAATTTAATTCGATCGAATAGGAATTTTGGACGCCGCGATTGAAATGGACTTTCTGGCTATTATGTTATTTCGCCCATTTCCTAAAGTATTCGACCTGGTTTAATGACCGCTACGCAATATTCGGGGGATCCTTTCCCCGAACCCATCCGAGTTTCCGTTGGTTTGACTGTAATTGGTTTGTCTGGAAATATACGTACCCAGACCTTTCCACCCCGACGCGCGTTTCGTGACATTGCTCGGCATCCTGCTTCCATTTGCCTTGTGATCCAGGTTTAAGTGCCTGAAGAGCATATTTACCAAAACAAATACGATTGCCTCGAAAAGATATTCCCGTCATTCTTCTTCTATGTTGTTTACGGAATCTTGTTTTGGGGGGGTTATAGTTGATGATTGTTTCTCCCAATTCCATCTCTACTACAGAACCGGACATGAGGGTTTCTTCTCATACAGCTCCTCGCGACGCGAATGAAAAAAGGTGTTCTAAAATTATTCATTAATGAATAATTCACGAAATCTTGGTAATTTTTTAGATTTCATGTAATTTCGTAGGAATTTGTATATCTTATTTGAAATTTGAATCTATAACTAACCATCCATATCAAATAAAAAACTTTCGCGGGCGAATCTCTTTTCATATCTAGTTCAGTCTTACAAGGTAGTTCATGACCTCTCAGCATATTTGACCGTTTGTTCCGCCATCCCGCCACATGAATCTTATGTTCAATACAATTTTATGTATTCACGGATTCCGTCGTTCCCACTGTCTCTAAATTTTTATTAGGTCTTAATTTCTCACAACGGAGCTCCTAATTTAAATTGGTTCTTAAGTCAATATTCTTAGTCTTTATTGACTCGAAGCTCTTTATTTTTTTGTTATATGAATAAATCAATCGATAAATTGGTATTGATGCTTTATTACTTTTCATTTTGTAGATGACTCATAGACCTTACATTTCGAATCATATATCATTGATATTTTCTTTCCCTCACCCTTTCGTCTACTTATCCACACTATTTTTATAGTTCATAATCAGATTGTCTTTTCTTTTGTTTATTAAAAAAAAAGTCTTAAAGTCTTTTAGTTGTTACAACGATATAATTATAATCCCATATATCATTTACTTTTTTTGGAGCTCAAATAAAAAAATAATCTATATAATATAATATGTATAATACGAAGCGATGGATTTTTTATTCGTTCTATAGTTATTAGTTCATATTACAAGCTTGGTCCATTTATTTTTTCAAACCCTACAAAAATCAACGAGTCACACACTAAGCATAGCAATTATATCAAATTGATAGTTAATACAATTTTTATTAAATCCTATAAATAAATAAAAGAATATACAATTTGAATTTCTCTTTTTGTTTTCCATTACTATAAACAAGTAGAGTATTATTATTCCTCGTTTCTAACTATCCAAACTTTTATGCCTAATATCCCATAGATAGTTCGAGTTGGATAGGAACAATAATCAATTTTAGATCGAATGGTTTGTAGAGGAACCTTACCCTCTCTGATCCACTCGATACGTGCAATTTCTTTTCCGTCGATCCGACCTGCAATTTGTATTTGAATTCCCTTTGTATTTGCTTGTTTGGTTAATTCAATAGCTTTTTTAATTGCTTTGCGAAATGACACTCTATTTTTTAATTGGTCGGTTATAAATTCGGCAAGAATAGTAGGGTAACCATAAGGTTTGGCTATTCTTTTAATAGTAATGTTAATCTTTTTAGTCATATAATTCAATTCTTTTTGTACGTTCATTTGTAATTCTTCAAGTCCTCTCGATTTCTCTCCTATTAATAATTTTGGGAATCCTATATAGATTATAACCTGAATCAGATCGACTCGTTTTTGAATCTTTATACACGCAATACCGTCGACACTGGAGGATATTCGCATATTTTTTTTTACATAATTTTTGATAAAATCCCGTATTTTTTGATCTTCTTGTAAACCGTAAGAATAATCTTTTGGTTGAGAAAACCAAAGGGAATGATGATTATGGGTTGTACTAAGTCTGAAAATAAGTGGATTTACTTTTTGTCCCATACATCTCCACTATACGCTATATCTTTATACTTTTTTTTAGAGATGCATCCAGTTTTTTTGAACCATATGATATATTCTGTATATTCAGATAAAGATATATCTTTTAATACAATAGTTATATGACAAGTTGGCCTTTTTATTAAATAATTACGTCCTCGAGCCTGAGCTTTTGATTTTTTCATGGTAGGACCTTTGTTAACTTCAGTTTGACTAATAACTAAAGTTTCTTTTTTTAAATTCATATTATGACTAGCGTTCGCTGCTGCGGAATAAACTAATTTAAAAATGGGATTACAGGTTCGATAAGGCAGTAGTTCTAATATGCTAATTATTTCTTCGTAAGAACGCCCACGAATCTGATTAATTATTCTACGTGCTTTATGAGCAGACATACATATATGTTGACTTAAAGCGTATGTTTTTGTATTTGACTTTTCCCCCCTCTTTGTTCTCATAGGTTTCATCTCCTACTAAATTATATGTATGAACGATTAAATCTATTTTTATTATATTATTTATAGATTTCTATAT